CGTTTAAGAAAAAAAAAATTTTTTTTTTTAAAATTAAGTTTGTATGCTATGTCAGTATTAAATGCATTTTTTTTCTTTTTTTTTTTTTTTTTTTTTTTTTTTACCATAAGAAAATTGAGGTTTCTGGTCAGAAAGCTGGTTGTTTGTATGTATGTTGGGTAATTGGTGTTATATGGTGTTTATAGTGTTATTCAGTACCTTTCAGTACCTTTCAGTACCTTTCAGTACCTTTCAGTACCTTTCAGTACCTTTCAGTACCTCTCAGTACCTTTCAGTACCTTTCAGTACCTTTCAGTACCTTTCAGTACCTTTCAGTACCTTTCAGTACCTTTCAGTACCTTTCAGTACCTTTCAGTACTTTATCCTATAATATCTTATAGTATCCTATAGTATCCTATAATATCCTATAATATCTTATAATATCCTATAATATCTTATAATATCTTATAATATCCTATAATATCCTATAATATCCTATAATATCCTATAATATCCTATAATATCCTATAATATCCTATAATATCCTATAATATCCTATAATATCCTATAATATCCTATAATATCCTATAATATCCTATAATATCCTATAATATCCTATAATATCCTATAATATCCTATAATATCCTATAATATCCTATAATATCCTATAATATTCTTTAATAGTTCACTTATTAGTAAGAAGTAGTGTGTGAATTAAGCTATCTATTTCTTACAATATGTTTAGTACCTATTTCTCCGCGGTATTTATTACCATGCTAAAGGCCTATCATCCGGTTTTGGGGTTTGACGGAAGCGATAAAATTTAGTAAGGGGGGTAGGGGGGTTTAGTGGTAAGTAAACCTTTTTGAATTATTATGGATTATTATTGTTGCGCGTGTAGATATAGGCTTGAGCGCTAATGCATATACGCACGCACGCACACACATATACACACATATACACACGCATACACGCATACACGCATACACGCATACACGCATACACGCATACATGCATACACGTATACACGTATACACACATACACGCATACACGCATACACGCATACACACACATACACACATACACACATACACACATACACACATACACACATACACACATACACACATACACACATACACACATACACACATACACACATACACACATACACACGTACGTGCATACAGATACAGACACGTACGTGCATACACATACACAAGCTTGTCTGCACACTCATTATTGAATTTATTACAGATTGTGCCGGGGGGGGGAGTATGAGTACTTAGTCTTTTGAGGTTATAGTAATATAATAATAATATGTCTATCGATCATTGATTAATTATGTCTGTAATGTAATTGATTAAATATACTTTCTTAATTCTTAAACAGTATATACTCTTTGATTTTAATTAATACTATGTCTGACTATCATTAATTGAATAACACCATTTGGAAATAAAATCGTGCGCTGCTATCATTCCTATCTATGTCGGGTTGAAAAGTCATTGGATCTTGTTATGTAAGTCTACTCTATTTAATGGCGTCCCCCAGGCTCCCGCCCAGGTGATAAACCACCCCCAAATAAAAAACTACCTTATGCCGTTGTAATCGCTGGAGATGCCGCGATATGAGGCCAAACCGCACTGCTACCATCACATATGCCTCGACGAAAAGCATGGTTGAGCTGAAATAGGAACGAATGGGCCTGAAGTAGCAACCAGTAGCCAGTCAGAGGGATTAAGGTTCGTCCGCAGATTATGGGCTTGCTCTGAAGGATAACGTATCTTCAAATGGCGGGTTGCTGATCTCTCGTGAGTTGGGGATAGAGGAACCACTAAAGTTGATGATATGCTAGAGGATATAGCTTAGTCGGTCGTGAATCATGGATGTAATGTCTATGTACGCCAACATATTATGTCTATGTACTATATACATATTATGTATTATGTACTATATGAGATATTATTGGTAATGATATGCATGTTATTAATGATATATAGTGATATTGGTATTAATGTATTTAGTAATATTTAATTTATATGTATATTATTATATGATAGTGTACTATAAATGTATGCTCTATATACATAAATATATATAATTACATTATATGTAAGTTACGTGCTTATATGGTAGGGGAAGAGTATGAATGTACTAGGTATGTTTATGTTTGGTAACATTGACTTAATGTAATGTGTTTAGAAAAAATTTTTCGTTTTAGTAAAAAAAATTTAATACTGGCATAGCATATAAATTGAAAATTTGTGGAAAAGAGGTTGTGTGCAGGGAGTAGTTTAAGTAGAATATCGGCTTTGGGTGTCGATGGTGGGGCGTAATGCCTTCTTCCTGATGGGTCCTAGGAAGGGGTTTACCTTCATAGTTGGCTTACAAGGCCAGTATTTTGGTTAAATTACTTGGACTCTTCATTTAGGTTTTAGTATGTAGTTTTCAAATAGGCCTGCTAAAGGCATGAGGACGAGGATTAGGAGGAAGTATAGGATGGAGGCTAGTTGACCAATGATGATGAATGGTTGTTCTACTGGTTGTCCACCGATTCATGTGAGTGTAATTAGGTTGGCAGTTAGAATTCAGAATAGGGTTTGGGAGATTGGTCGGAATATCATGCTTCGTTGATTAGCAGTGTGGAGTAGAGGGATGATTAGGAGGACTAGGATGGAGGCTAATAGGGCTAGGACTCCTCCTAGTTTGTTAGGGATTGATCGGAGGATTGCGTAGGCAAACAGGAAGTATCATTCTGGTTTGATATGTGGAGGGGTGTTTAGGGGGTTAGCAGGCGAGAAGTTGTCTGGGTCTCCCAGTGAGTCTGGTGAAAATAGGGCGAGTAGGAGGAGTATTAGGAGTAAAAGGGTTATTCCTAGGGCGTCTTTGATGGTATAATAGGGGTGGAAGGGGATTTTGTCTGAGTCAGGGTTGATGCCTGAAGGGTTGTTAGAGCCTGTTTCGTGTAAAAACAGGAGATGGACTAAAGCTAGTGCTGTGATGATGAAGGGAAGGATGAAGTGGAAAGCGAAAAATCGGGTCAGGGTAGCTTTATCTACTGCGAAACCCCCTCAAACTCATTCTGCTAAGGTTGTTCCAATATAGGGGATGGCTGATAGGAGGTTGGTGATGACGGTGGCGCCTCAGAATGACATCTGGCCCCATGGGAGTACGTAGCCTACGAATGCGGTTGCCATGACGGTTAAGAGTAGAATTACTCCAATGTTTCATGTTTCTTTGTATAAGTAGGATCCGTAGTAGATTCCTCGGCCGATATGTAGGAAAAGACATATGAAGAATATTGAGGCTCCATTGGCATGGATATTGCGGATTAATCAGCCGTAATTGACGTCTCGGCAAATGTGGGCTACAGAGGAAAAGGCTGTAAGTGTGTCCGAGGTGTAGTGTATTGCGAGGAAGAAGCCTGTTAGGATTTGGATGATAAGGCATGCTCCTAATAAGGATCCGAAGTTCCATCAAGCAGAGATGTTGGAGGGGGCAGGGAGGTCAATGAATGATTTATTGATTAATTTTATAAGTGGGTGGGTTTTACGTAGGTTGATCATTAGTTTCTGTAGTTGAAGTACAACGATGGTTTTTCATGCCATAGGTTATGGTTAGAGTCCTTACTGAAACTGCTATGGAAATGATAATTATTTTTTTATTGTCTTTGCTGTTGATTTTTGGGTTTGTTGCTTTTGCTTCAAAACCTTCTCCAGTTTATGGGGGTTTGAGTCTTGTTGCTAGCGGTGGTTTGGGTTGTGCTATGGTTGTGAGTTTAGATTGTGTTTTTTTGGGTTTGATTGTGTTTTTGATTTATTTGGGGGGTATGCTGGTGGTGTTTGGTTATACTGCTGCTATAGCCACAGAGCAATATCCTGAGAGTTGGGTAGGTAATTTGGTGGCTTTTAGTATATTGTTATTAGTATTGTCGATAGAGGTTGTTTGGTTGATGATGTCGGGGGAGGTAGAGATTGTTATGGCAGTTGAGTTGTTTGATTTGGTGGGGGATTACTGTGTGGGTGAGGATTGTAATGGTGTGGCGTTGTTGTATGGTTGTGGGGGGTGAGCGATGGTGCTGTTGGGTTGAATTTTGTTTATCACTGTGTTAGTAATTTTAGAAGTTGTTCGAGGTCTTTAGTTTATAATGAGTAAGATGAGTATTATAGAGATTGTGAAAGACAGGAAATAGGTTTTGATAAAACCCTTTTGGGTGGAAGTGATGGTTGAGGCTATAGTGCTGTGGAGGGTGGCTTGATTTTTGGGTCCTGTTTTTTCATATCAGTATATATCAATTAGTATGGTAGCAATGTGTTGGCCTATTTGAAGATTAATTAAGGGATTTAATCGGTGGAAAATGTGTGTGAAATATCCTAATATGTTTGAGAAATTGTGTGAATGTATTAATGGTTTTAATGGTATGTTGTTTGTTAATGTGTTGAGCTGCAGGGCGGTTAGAATTCCAAGTATTGTGGCTAATAAGGCTGAGAGTTTTATTAGGGTTGGTATGGTTAAAGGAATTATTGAGGTAGGGGGGATGTTAGTTGTTAGGAGGAATCCTGCGAGAATACTTCCTAAGGCTAATCGTATGATGGGATTGATTAGGTTTGGATTATTCTCATTGAGGGGTGATAAAGGAAGGAATCGGGGTTCTTTTAGCAGGGCGAAATAGATTACTCGTATGCTGTAAACAGCGGTTAATATTGTGGCTACTATGGTTAGGCTTAAAGCTCAGGTGTTTACGTAAGATGTATTTATGGCTTCAATGATTGAGTCTTTTGAGTAAAACCCAGCTAAAAATGGTGTACCTATGAGGGCAAGGCTGCCTAGGATAATGGCTGATGATGTGATAGGGAGGGGTGAGAGTAGTCCCCCTATTTTGCGGATATCTTGTTCGTCGTTGAGGCTGTGAATGATTGAGCCGGAGCATAGAAAGAGCATTGCTTTGAAGAAGGCGTGTGTGCAAATGTGAAGGAATGCTAGGTGGGGTTGGTTTAGGCCTAGTGTTACTATTATTAAACCTAGTTGGCTAGAAGTAGAGAAAGCTACAATTTTTTTAATGTCATTTTGGGTGATAGCACAAATGGCGGTGAATAGAGTTGTAATGCTTCCCAGGCATAGTATAATGGTAAGAGCTGTTTGGTTTTTTTCTATAAGAGGGTTAAATCGGATTAGCAAGAAGATACCTGCTACAACTATAGTGCTAGAATGGAGTAGTGCTGAAACAGGGGTGGGACCTTCTATGGCTGATGGGAGTCAGGGGTGTAGGCCGAACTGAGCTGATTTTCCGGTTGCGGCAATAATAAGTCCTAGGAGTGCTAGGGTGTCTACGTTTATTATGAGGATGTGTTGGATGTCTCAGGAGTTGTTATTGATTATTAGTCATGCTATTGTGAGTATAAAACCGATGTCTCCAATTCGGTTATAGAGGATGGCTTGGAGGGCTGCGGTGTTTGCATCGGTTCGTCCAAATCATCATCCAATGAGCATGAAGGATATGATGCCTACTCCTTCTCATCCGATGAAAAGTTGGAATAGGTTGTTCGCGGTGACGAGGATGATTATAGTAAGTAAAAAGATAGTTAGGTATTTGAAAAATTGGTGTATGTTAAGGTCTGAGTATATATATCATATTGAGAATTCTAGGATAGATCATGTTACGTAAAGGGCGATGGGGATAAAGATGATGGAAAAGTAATCTAATTTGAAGCTTATTGACAGGTTGAAAGTATTGGCCGGGAATCACTGTCAGTTTGTAATTGTGGATTCTTGCCCTGTGTATATGAATAGTAGAAGTGGAGCAAGGCTAATGAAGAAGGAAAGTTTGATTGTGGTTTTACATATTAGTGGGAAGTTGTTAGTTTTGTGTGGGAATATTATATTATAGATAAGTGGAAAGGTAAGAATGATGATTGATAAAAGTAGTAATGAATTTAATAGTTGGTTAATTACTTTTATTTGGAATTGCACCAAAATTTTTGGTTCCTAAGACCAATGGATAACTGTTATCCTTTAAAAGTAAGAAAGCCATGGGGTTAATCATGGGGTCAAGAGTTAGCAGTTCTTGTAACTTTCTCGGGCATATAAGGGGGCTTGAACTCCTATGTTTAGATTCACAATCTAATGTTTTTGATTAAACTATATTTGCAGAATGTTGGGCCGAGAATGAATTTAGGGTTAAAAATGATGATAAGAAGAGGTAGGAGGTGAAGTGCTATTAGCATGTGTTCTCGGGTGTATGTAGGCTTGATGGTTTTTATATGGTGTGTGAATTTACCTCGTTGTGAAGAGATAAATATGAATAGGGAGTAGAGTGCAGTAATTACTGTGTTAATACCTAGTAGGATTAATGAGAAATTAGATCATGAAAATGTGGTTATAATTACTATAAGTTCGCCAAGTAGATTGATAGAGGGGGGTTGTGCTAGGTTGGCGAGACTTGCTAGTAGTCATCAGGCACATATTAGTGGGAGGATTATTTGGAGTCCTCGAGTAAGGATTAAAGTTCGACTGTGGATGCGTTCGTAGTTGGTGTTGGCTAGGCAGAACAGTATTGAGGAGGTCAGTCCGTGGGCTACTATTAGTACTGTTGCTCCTATAAAGCCGAGAGGGGATTGTATAAGTGCGGCAATGATTACTAAGCCTATGTGGCTGACAGAAGAGTAGGCGATGAGTGATTTGAGATCTGTCTGTCGGAGACAGATAGAGCTTGTTATGATTATGCCTCAAAGGGATAGGATTATGAAAGGGTAGCACATAGATGTTGTCATTGGTTCGGTGAAAGTTGTGATTCGCATAATGCCATAACCTCCTAGTTTTAGTAGGATGGCGGCTAATACTATTGAGCCTGCGATGGGGGCTTCTACGTGGGCTTTGGGTAGTCAAAGGTGGAGTCCATATAGTGGTATTTTTACTATGAATGCTATTATGCAAGCATATCAGAGTAAAGAGGTTGATATAAAGGTATCTAGGGTTGGTGAGACTAGTGATATGGTTAGTATGTGAAGGGAGCCTAGGTTACTCTGAAGGTGTAGTAAGGCTACCAGGAGTGGTAGGGATCCTGCTAGTGTATAAAACAGGAAATAAAGCCCTGCGTTGAGTCGTTCATTCTGACTACCTCAACGTGTAATGATAATTAAGGTTGGGATTAGGGTTGTTTCGAATAAAATGTAGAATATAATAAGTTCTGATGAGGCGAATGCTATAATTAAGGAGAGTTGGAGGATAATTAGTATGGATAGGTAGGTTTTTTTTCGTACTATGGGTTCACGTGCTAGGTGGTTTTGGCTAGCGATAATTATAAGTGGAAGTAGTCAGCATGATAGAACTAACAGGGGGCTTGATAGTGGGTCTAGTGAGAATGAACTGTTGTAGTTATGTCCAAGGTCGGAGTCGTGGTATAGTAAAGTTAGGCTTCAAATGCTAATTAGAAGGCTATGTGTTGTGGTGTTAACTCATAGTCAGGGTTTTTTGGAGCATCATGTTAAAGGCAGGAGTATGAAAGTTGCTGCGAGGACTTTTAGCATTGTAGCAGGTTTAGGTTTTGCACGTAATCATTACCATGGGTGGCAGAGATTTTGACTAGTAAAGCTAGGCCAATTGCGGCCTCACAGGCAGAAAAGACTAATAGGATTAAGGGGATTATTGATATGGAGAATATGTGGAAGTGGGTGATTAGAAGGGTTATTAAGATGAATAGGGATAGTATTATACCTTCTAAACATAGGAGGGTTGATATTAGATGGGATCGGTAGATAAGGGTTCCTGCAAGTGCCAGGAAGAATGCTACGGTTAAGTTTAGATGGATGGAAAGCATAAGGTATTCATGGAGTAAAACCATGATTAATTGAGTCGAAATCAATTATCTTAATTAGATTAAAAACCTATTCAGTTCATTCAAGGCCTTTTTGGAATCATTCGTATGCTAAACCACCGGTGAGCAGGATAATAAGGGAGTAGGCTAAGATTAGTGTCATATTGCTGGTGGACAATTGGATAGCTCAGGGTAGAGGGAGGAGTAGGGCGATTTCTAGGTCGAATAGGAGGAATGTGATGGCCACTAGAAAAAATTTTATGGAAAAAGGGAGGCGGGCGGATCCTAGGGGATCGAAACCGCATTCGTATGGGCTGGATTTTTCTAGGTATAAATAAAGTTGAGGTAGTCAGAAAGCGATGAGAACTACAATGGTTGCCAAGGTTGAGTTAATCAGGATAGTTAGGATTAGATTAATTATTTTTCTCTGGTTTTACCCAGAACTTAATGATTGGAAATCAGTAGTACTAATTATACTAGAAAAATATGAACCTCATCAGTAGATGGACACATATAGGAATAGTCATACTACATCTACGAAGTGTCAGTACCAAGCGGCTGCTTCGAAGCCAAAATGGTGGGTGGATGTAAAATGGTAGAATAGTTGTCGTAGTAGGCAGACGATTAGGAATAAAGAGCCAATGATTACGTGTAAGCCGTGGAAGCCGGTTGCTACGAAGAATGTTGAGCCATAAATACCATCAGAGATTGTAAAAGGTGCTTCATAGTATTCTATGGCTTGGAGGGTTGTGAAGTATAATCCTAGGGAAATGGTGATTATTAGGGCTTGGGTTATTTGTTTACGGTTCCCCTCTATAAGACTATGGTGGGCTCATGTGATAGAAACTCCTGAGGCCAATAGGATGGCAGTGTTTAGTAAAGGAACTTCTAGTGGGTTAAGGGGGTTGATTCCTACAGGGGGTCAGCAACCTCCTAACTCTAAGGCAGGGGAAAGGCTTGAATGGTAAAAAGCTCAAAAGAAGCCTAGGAAAAAGAAGACTTCTGATGTGATGAAAAGAATTATACCATAGCGTAGGCCTTTTTGGACTACGGGGGTGTGATGGCCTTGAAAGGTTCCTTCTCGTACAATATCACGTCATCATTGGAATATTGTTAGAAGTATTGATACTACCCCTGTTATAAGTAGTAGGCTAGAGTGGAAGTGGAATCATATGATTATTCCTGAAGTGAGTAGGAATGCAGAGAGAGCACCTGTGAGAGGCCAAGGGCTAGGGTTTACTATGTGATAAGCATGGGTTTGGTGGGTCATTAGCTTAGTTGTGTGTAAGTTAGTTGTTTATGTGTTTAAGAATTATCATGTAAATATAGGCTTACTAGAAGGGTAAAAACATAGGCTTGGATGAGAGCTACGGCTAATTCCAGGATTGTGAGGAGGAATAGAATAACTAGTGTGATGGAAGATAGTAGGATGTTGATGGATATCAGTGCTAGGGCGGCGGAGCCAATTAGGTGGATTAGGAGGTGGCCAGCGGTAATGTTGGCGGTTAGTCGTACTGCTAGGGCTAGCGGTTGGATAAGCAGGCTGATAGTCTCAATGATAATTAGCATAGGGATGAGTGGGGTTGGAGTGCCTTGTGGTAAAAAATGGGCAAGTGAGGCTTTTGGTTTATTGCGAAAGCCTAAGACCACTGTTCCTATTCAGAGTGGGATAGCTATGCTAATATTTATTGAGAGTTGTGTGGTAGGGGTAAATGAGTAGGGCAACAGGCCCAGGAGATTAGTTGTGCCAATGAAGAGAATAAGGGTTATAAGCATTAGGGCTCATGTTCGACCGACATTATTGTGCATGGCTATTATTTGTTTTGTGATAAGTCGGATGAGTCAAATTTGTATGATTTGGGTTCGGTTGGGTAATCAACGTTTGGGCGCCGAGAAAATTAGACAGGGGAATAATATGATAATAGGAAGGGTTGAGATGCCTATGATAGTAGGACAGATGAAAGGGGCAAATAAATTTTCGTTCATTTTTTCTCTCAAGGGAATGGGATTTCTGGTAGTTTAAGTGTCTGTTCTGGTGGGTAAATGTAAATTATTTCCACACCGATTAGTTGGAGTTGAAATAAACAAAAAATGTTGATGACAGTTAGGCCGGCAACGTGAAATCAAGCGGATGTTTCTAATTGAGGCATGTGCTTTGAGGAGGTGTTAGCTCTATCAGTACTTAAGTATTGTGTTTATTTCTCAAAGATGTTTGCATTATATGCGATCATTTTTCAAAGTATTTTAGGGTTGATATTTCTAAGACAATGGGTATGAAGCTGTGGTTAGAACCGCAGATTTCTGAGCATTGTCCGTAATACACTCCGGGTCGAGTTGATGTTAGTGTTGTTTGGTTCAGGCGCCCGGGAATGGCATCTGCTTTCAACCCTAAGGAAGGGACTGCTCATGCGTGGAGTACATCTTCTGATGAGATTAACATTCGGATTGGTAGTTCTATGGGGAGGACAATTCGGTTGTCAACTTCTAGAAGGCGAAATTGCCCAGGGGTTAGGTCTTGGGTGGGTACTATGTATGAGTCGAATGATAGGTCTTCGTAGTCGGTATACTCATAGCTTCAATATCATTGATGACCCATGGCTTTGACTGTAAGATATGGGTTGAAAATTTCATCTATTAAGTAAAGGATGCGTAGTGATGGTAGGGCAATTAGGACTAGGATAATTGCGGGCATGATAGTTCAAATGGTTTCGACTTCTTGGGCATCTATGGTACTAGTGTGAGTTAGTTTTGTTGTCAGTATAAGGGTTAGTACGTAGAGTACTAAAGAGCTGATTAAAAATACGATTATGAGTGTGTGATCATGGAAGTGTATTAGTTCTTCTATAATAGGTGATGTAGCATCTTGAAAGCCTAGTTGTATAGGGTAAGGCATGATAAGATATATAGGGTTTGAACCTATAATTTAACTATGGCAAAGTTATGTAATTGTTGTTACTAATATCTTTTGAGAAAGTCATAATGGTTATGGGGTTGACTTGAAATCAACTTTTGGGGGTTCGATTCCTTCCTTTCTTGTCCTAAGATTTAATGAACACTGGTTGCTCAAATGTGTGGTGCGGAGGTGGGCAACCATAGAGTCATTCGATGTTAGTAGTGGTAAGTTCTACGGAGGAAACCTCTCGTTTGGATGCAAAGGCTTCTCAGATGATAAAGGTTATTAAGATAACGGCTGTGAGAGAGATAAATGAGCCGATTGAAGATAGAACATTTCAAGCAGTATAAGCATCTGGGTAGTCTGAGTATCGTCGTGGTATTCCTGATAATCCTAAAAAGTGTTGAGGGAAAAAGGTTATGTTTACCCCTATGAATATAATGGAGAAGTGGATTTTTGCTCACAAATCGTTTAGCATATAGCCTGTGAATAGTGGAAATCAGTGTACGAATCCTGCTATAATTGCAAATACAGCTCCTATAGATAATACATAGTGGAAATGGGCTACGACGTAGTATGTGTCGTGGAGGACGATGTCTAGTGATGAGTTGGCAAGAACAATTCCTGTAAGCCCTCCGATTGTGAAGAGGAAAATGAAACCAAGGGCTCATAATATGGCAGGAGATCATTTAATATTTCCTCCATGAAGGGTGGCTAATCAGCTGAACACTTTTACGCCAGTAGGAATTGCAATGATTATTGTGGCAGATGTAAAATATGCTCGTGTATCTACGTCTAATCCGACGGTGAACATGTGGTGGGCTCATACGATAAAACCTAGGAAGCCAATAGATATTATTGCTCAAACCATACCTATATACCCAAAAGGTTCTTTTTTACCTGCGTAGTAGGTGACAATATGGGAAATGATGCCAAACCCTGGTAGGATTAAGATGTAAACTTCGGGGTGACCAAAAAATCAGAACAAGTGTTGGTATAGGATTGGATCCCCCCCTCCAGCAGGATCGAAGAATGTTGTGTTTAGGTTTCGATCGGTTAGAAGTATTGTAATGCCAGCTGCTAATACAGGGAGAGATAGGAGAAGTAAAACTGCTGTGATTATCACGGATCAAACGAATAGTGGTGTTTGATATTGAGATATTGCTGGAGGTTTTATGTTGATAATGGTTGTGATAAAGTTGATGGCGCCTAGAATGGATGAAATTCCTGCTAGATGGAGTGAGAAAATTGCTAGGTCAACGGAAGCTCCAGCGTGAGCGAGATTGCCAGCTAAAGGGGGATAGACTGTTCATCCCGTACCAGCACCTGCTTCAACTGTTGAGGATGCTAGGAGGAGAAGAAAAGATGGAGGGAGAAGTCAGAAACTTATGTTGTTTATTCGAGGGAATGCTATATCAGGGGCTCCAATTATTAATGGTACTAGTCAATTACCAAAGCCTCCGATTATAATGGGTATTACTATAAAGAAAATTATCACGAAAGCATGGGCTGTGACAACTACGTTGTAGATTTGGTCATCGCCGATTAGAGTTCCAGGTTGTTCCAGTTCTGCTCGGATGAGGATACTTAAAGCTGTGCCGATCATGCCAGCTCAAGCACCAAATAGGAGATATAAGGTGCCAATGTCTTTGTGGTTAGTAGAGAAAAATCATCGAGTGATGAACATAGGTAGAATGGCTGAGATTAAGCGTTGAACTGTAAATTCAAAGACAGAGATTGAGTATCTCTTTTTACCAAGGTGGTAGATTGAAGCCAAAAGTCTGGGCGCTTAGCTGTTAACTAAGAGTTAGTGGGATAAATACCCTCCAATCTAGTGTCATAAAAGGGTGTGGTAGCATGGGTTGTCTTTTTATAAAAAAGGGAAAAGTTTCAAAGGCTAGGTGGTTTAACACCTGCTTAAGGCTTTGAAGGCCTTTGGTCTGATTTAATCCTAAGCCTTTGGGTTGGCTCTGAAGTATATATTACGTTGAATTGCAAATTCAAAGAAGCAGTTTAAGTGCTGCCGGGGCTTTGAAGAGCTTAGCTTAATTAAAGTGCTCGATTTGCGTTCGAGTGATGCAAGGTAGAGTCTTGTAGTTCTTAGTTATGATAATGTAATGTATAGAGGGGTTAGTGGGAGTAATAATGAGGAGATGACTGTAGCTGTTGGAATAAGTGTGGTGGGTTTTATGGGGTTGTGGTATCATTGTAATTTAGAGTTGTTTGTAGAAGGGAATATTGTGAGACTGGAAGCATAGATAATTCGTATATAGAAGAATAAGTTTAGTAAGGCGCTAAAGGCAATGGTTGTAGCTATAATAAAATTACCGTTTGTGACCAATTCTTGTAAAATGAGTCATTTGGGTATAAAACCAGTAAGAGGAGGGAGGCCACCTAGGGAGAGCAGTGTAAGGAGAATGATGATGGTTGAAGGAGCGGATTTATTCCATAAACTGCCCAAAGATTTAATTTTAGTGGTGTTTGATAAGTTGAGAGTTATAAATGTGGTAATGGTGGCTATGATGTAGATGGTAAGGTTTAAGATAGTCAAAGTTGGGTTGATGTGGATAATGATTGCTATCCAACCTATATGGGCAATGGATGAGTAGGCTAAGATCTTTCGCAAATGGGTTTGATTTAAACCCCCTCACCCTCCAAAAATAGTAGACAAAATTGCAAGAGTAATAAGAATTTTTATATCTAAGCATGGGGCAATCTGGTATAGGATGGTAGTAGGGGCAATTTTTTGTCAGGTTAGTAGAATTATTCCTGTCAACAAGGGAATGCCTTGTACTACTTCTGGTACTCAGAAGTGGAAAGGGGCTAGACCTAGTTTAATAGACAAGGCTAAAGTTATTAAGATTGATGCTCAGTGATCAGAGAGTTGAACTAGTGCCCATTGATTTGTTGATCATGCATTATAGATAATTGCAAATAATATTATTATAGAGGCGGTAGCTTGGGTTAGGAAGTATTTTGTGGCCGCTTCTGTAGCTCGGGGGTTGTTTGGGGCAGTTATTAATGGAATGATGGCCAGTGTGTTGATTTCTAAACCTATTCAGGCAGTGAACCAATGATCGCTGAATAGGGTTAAACATGTTCCGATGAAGAGGCTTAGTGTTAAGATGGAAAGTACATAAGGGGACATTAGTATGGGAAGGGTGTGAACCAACATTTTCGGGGTATGGGCCCGATAGCTTATTTAGCTGACCTTACTAGGATGTGGTGTAATGGGAGCATAAAGGATTTTGAGTTCTTTGGTGTAGGTTCAATTCCTATTGTCCTAGAAATAAGGGGGCTTGCACCCCTATTTTTTATCCTATCAAGATAACTCTATTCTCAGACATATTTCTATATTTGTGGTGGAATACATGATAAAGCGATAGGGAGGGAGATAAATCATAGACATATAGCCAATGTTAGAGGTAGGAAGTTTTTTCACAGAAGATGTATTAGTTGATCATAACGGAAGCGGGGGTACGAGGCTCGGATTCATAGGAAGGCTATTGTAAGGAGGAGTGTTTTTAATATAAAAGAGAGGGTGTTCAGATGGGTAAGGTTTGGGGTTAGAGATGGTCCTAAAAATAGAATGGTTGTAATGGCGTTCATAACGATAATATTCGCATATTCAGCTAGGAAGAATATAGCAAAAGGACCAGCGGCGTATTCTACATTAAAGCCGGAGACTAATTCTGACTCTCCTTCAGTTAAATCGAATGGTGCTCGATTTGTCTCTGCTAGTGTAGAGATGTACCACATCATGGCAAGAGGTCAGGCTGTGATGATGAGTCATCAGTTTTCTTGGGTGGTAGAGAGTGTTTTTAAGGTAAAAGATCCGTTAATAAGTATGACTGAGAGGAGAATAATAGCTAATGAGACTTCGTATGAGATTGTTTGTGCTACTGCTCGCAGGGCTCCGATTAGGGCGTACTTTGAGTTGGAAGCTCATCCTGATCATAGAATTGAATATACTGATAAACCTGATAGAGAAAGGACAAAGATGAGGCCTAGGTTGAGGTCTAGAAGTGTATTGGGTATAGGTAGGGGTGTTCAGATTGTTAGGGCGATAGCTAAAGCTAAAATAGGTGCGATTATGAATATTGAAATGGAAGAAGTTAGTGGACGAAGGGGTTCTTTAGTAAATAGTTTAATTGCGTCGGCAAATGGTTGAAGGAGGCCATATGGTCCGACGATGTTGGGGCCTTTTCGGAATTGTATATAACCTAGTACTTTTCGTTCAAGTAGTGTTAAGAAAGCAACTGCTAGGAGGATTGGGATGATATAAAGGAGGAGGTTTAGTATGAACATTTGTTAAGGAGAGGGTTTGAACCTCTGGTACTAAAGGCTTAAACTTTATGCAATTACCAACTCTGCCACCTTAACAACCCTATTCTTGGGCAGTTGCTTGGGTATTGAGTTAGTATATTAAGATGTTTTCATATATTTGCTCTAGGGCTTATCGAGGATGTTGGCCCTATTTCTCTTGTCCTTTCGTACTAGGAGAAATGAAGTTACAGATAGAAACCGACCTGGATTTCTCCGGTCTGAACTCAGATCACGTAGGACTTTAATCGTTGAACAAACGAACCTTTAATAGCGGCTGCACCATTTGGATGTCCTGATCCAACATCGAGGTCGTAAACCCTAATTTTCGATATGGGCTCTCAAATAGGATTGCGCTGTTATCCCTGGGGTAACTTGTTCCGTTGATCAAAAGATGGGTCAATTACTGGTATTAATACACTTAGACTGGTTGATCTAGGTTATAATCATTCGGAGGTTGTTTTATGCTCCGAGGTCACCCCAACCAAAGACTATAACTCAGTGGCTTATACGGTTTATCCCAGTAGGTTTATAGAAGTATGTGTTGAGTTATTAGACTTAAGCTCCACAGGGTCTTCTCGTCTTGTATCAATATTCCCGCCTCTGCACGGGAAGGTCAATTTCACTGATTGGGAATAAGAGACAGTCAAACCCTCGTCATGCCATTCATACTAGTCTCCAATTAAAAGACAAGTGATTATGCTACCTTTGCACGGTCAGGATACCGCGGCCGTTAAAGTCATAACTCACCGGGCAGGCAGTGCCTCTAATACTAGTCAATGCTAGAGGTGATGTTTTTGGTAAACAGGCGGGGTTTTATTTGCCGAGTTCCTTTTATTCCTTTTAATCTTTCCTTTACGTGCACACCTGGGTTGGGTTAACAATATGGGTAATAAGGTGCTAGTGTGTGGATATAATTATATATTTGTTTAAGTGTAAGCGGCTGTTCCGATCATATTTATGCTTGTGCAAGGAGAATTCATTCATGTTACTCATATTAGCATTATAGCTTCTAAATATAAATAGAATTGTCCAATATTGAGTTAGGGGTTTTGATTGTTTATCGGTATTAAATAACAGGTTGATTTGAGCTTTAACGCTTTCTTAATTGGTGGCTGCTTCTAGGCCTACGATGTTTTATATGCTTACCATTACCCTCTAACTAAGTTTGTTTACATGTCAAAAGAGCTGTACCCCTTTTGAATATCATTTAAACTTAAATTTGGTTTATTAGTACTTAAGTTAGGTTTAAAGTTGAACTAAAATTCATTTTTTGGACAACCAGCTATCATTAGGTTCGATAGGCTTTTCACCTCTATTGTAAAATCATCTCACTATTTTGCTACATAGACGAGTTCGTTCTGACAACTGTTCTACAATAGCTCACCTAATTTCGGGAAGCCGGGCTATAATTCTTTTTGTCCGGGTTGACTAGCTAAATCATTATGCAAAAGGTAGAAGGGTTAATCTTTGCTTTTCATTGCTTATAGGATTAAATCTTTCAACGTTCCCTCGCGGTACTTTCTCTATTGTGCCTTACGAATAATCTGTTCTATCGCCTATACTAAGATTAACAAATGTTTTGAATATTAGCTTTTATAATTACACTGGTCATATGTAGGACTAGGTCTAGCTCAAAGTGGTCAGGGTTAGCTGAAATCTTTTAGGTGTAAACTAAATGCTTTAGTTTAAGCTACACTTTGATTATCCAAGTGCACTTTCCAGTACACTTACCATGTTACGACTTTTCTCCTCTTTTTTGCGTATTCTTATTAGGTATAGGGTACTACTTTATCGAGGAGGGTGACGGGCGGTGTGTACGCACCCCATTGCCTGTTTCAATTAAGCACTCTATTCTTAATTTACTGCTAAATCCTCCTTCATGTCTTTGTTTCAATAGACAATCCGTAATATTCTAATATAGAAAATGTAGCCCATTGCTTCCCTTCCCATGTGCTACACCTTGACCTAACGTTTTTATGGTTTCATGATCTTGCTCACTTTGGCACCCTATTGGGGTGAGCTGACGATGGCGGTATATAGACTGATAGCTAGAAAAGGTGAGGTGTATCGGGGTTTATCGATTATAGAACAGGCTCCTCTAGGAGGGTCTAGGGCACCGCCAAGTCCTTTGAGTTTTAAGCAGTTGCTTGTAGTTCTCTGGCGAATAGTTTTGTTATTCAACTACCTCGGTTTACGGCTAAGCATAGTGGGGTCTCTAATCCCAGTTTGTACCTTAGCTTTAGTGTCTTCAGCGACGAGTAAAATCACGTAAGTTGTGTATTTTAATATCAACCTTGGCGTATTACAGCTCGATTGGTTTTTAACTTTATTTTGGAGTCTAAATGCTTAAACACACTTTACGCCGTTCTTCTATTAACTCGGGTTAATCGTATGACCGCGGTGGCTGGCACGAAATTTACCAACCCTTTTTATTATGATTTAGTCAAACTTTCGTTTATAGCTCAATGTTAGTCACTGCTGTTACCCGTGGGGGTGTGGTTAAACTAGGCGTCATGGGCTACTCTAAAGAAGTGTGCCTGATACCTGCTCCTTTAGACTCAAAAAGAAAGTTAAAAGGGCATACTCACTGGGGCGCGGATACTTGCATGTGTAGGTCTAATAAAAGTTAACAGTAAGGCTAGGACCAAACCTTTGTGCCTGCGGGACATATAGCCCATCTAAGCATTTTCAGTGCTTTGCTTTATGATAAGCTACGCAAAC